CCCCCTTTCCCCCCCCGTGTATTTTCTTCTTATATTTACGGGGTATGTACTTCCGCATCGCATCCATCTCCACATCAGGCATCTACTGAAATGTAGGAAACCCAACGTCATACGTATTGCCTTGCCACGAAAAGCCCAAACATTATCTCCAAATAGATGATGTGCAAACCATTACATCCACCCAAACATTTTTGCTTCAGGTGCAACCCGCCCAGGCGATTCTACCCAATGCCAGCAGACAAGCGTTACTTAACCTAGAAACTGCTCCAACGTGCACTAGCCCCCCGACGGAAACGGATAATGTCACAGTACACCTTTGCATGCTCGAGGTCATACCTTTCGCCCACCTCCTAGGATATATTCCCTTCCAAACACTTTCAAGTACTCCCAAGCCAGAGAGCATGGTTATCTATTGATCGTGCTCCTCACGAGAACCGAGCTACTCGACGTCAGTGCTACTTTCGGTTATTGGCTTCAAGGGCTTACTTTCCCCCTAAACCCCGCGCTCAACTTGCTCTTTTGCGCCACTGGTTGTAATTTCAGGGCCATAACTTGGTTCAATCCTTCCTTCTTGCTCTTCACAGATACAAGTGGTCGGTTGTAAATATCCTCTTTCTGTCTCGTAATCGCGGCATACCGACCTTCTACTCTTTTTTTCTTTTAGGGGTCTCTTCAATAAGCCCTTCAAGTGCGTAGCAGGTGATATCTTCCTCTTGACATGTCCATCACATGACCGGCGAACTATGTACCGCCCGCAGGCTCCTAACTCGCTATGGTTTGACGGATAACCTGTCGCATTTTTGCACTGATGCACTTTGACCCCATTCATGGGACCCGCGCTTTATACCTTTTTAAGCAGCTAGTCAGTGAATGCTCGTCGGATATGTTTTTTTCATTTTCCTCCTCTAGGAATTGTTACCTAAACCCCCAATTTTCATCAACTTTTCTTTTTTGTTTGACAAATTTCGTTCGCTTTTAAAAATTATTGACTATATTTCCCTACATAAATTAAACCATTCATTGTTCATTAACTTTAATAACGTTTTCCTCTATCTTTCACCCATTTACACTTTGATTACCCACCATCAATTCATCATAAATCCATCACAAATTCACCATCCACACAACAAACAATCGTATGATAATTCCCTAACTCCTCTACACACAACACAAAACTAAAAACCAAACAAAAATACAATCAACATCACACCAATTCTCCTCTATCAACAGCCCAAAACGTCCATGTAGCTTACACAAAGCATAACACTGAAGATGTTAAGACGGCTGCCACCCGCACCCATGGACAAAAGACTTAGTCCTAACCTTACTGTTAGTTGTTGCTAGGTATATACATGCGAGTATCTGCGTTCCAGTGTAGATGCCCTGGGCACCATAACTTTGGTAGATAGGAGCGGGTATCAGGCACACCTTTACTGTAGCCCAAGACGCCTTGCAATTGCCACGCCCCCACGGGCCCGCAGCAGTAGTTAACATTAAGCAATGAGTGTAAACTTGACTTAGCCATAGCAATCTTAGGGTTGGTAAATCCTGTGCCAGCCACCGCGGTCATACAGGAGACCCAAATTAACATTATAACGGCGTAAAGTGTGGTTACATGCTATCCAAGCAGCTAAGATTAAAAAGCAACTGAGCTGTCATAAGCCCAAGATGCTCATAAGGCCCCCCCCTGAAGAAGATCTTAGACCAACGATTAATTGAAATCCACGAAAGCCAGGGCCCAAACTGGGATTAGATACCCCACTATGCCTGGCCCTAAATCTTGATGCTTTATGCTACCTAAGCATCCGCCCGAGAACTACGAGCACAAACGCTTAAAACTCTAAGGACTTGGCGGTGTCCCAAACCCACCTAGAGGAGCCTGTTCTGTAATCGATGATCCACGATATTACCTGACCATTCCTTGCACTTTCAGCCTATATACCGCCGTCGCCAGCCCACCTCCCCTGAAAGCCCAACAGTGAGCGCAATAGCCCCACCACGCTAATAAGACAGGTCAAGGTATAGCCTATGGAATGGAAGCAATGGGCTACATTTTCTAAGTTAGAACATAACGGCAAAGGGATTTGAAATAGCCCCTGGAAGGAGGATTTAGCAGTAAAGTGGGACAATCGAGCCCTCTTTAAGCCGGCTCTGGGACACGTACATACCGCCCGTCACCCTCCTCAAAAGCGATCAAACTACCATAACTTAATAAGCTACTCAGCTAAAGATGAGGTAAGTCGTAACAAGGTAAGTGTACCGGAAGGTGCACTTAGAACACCAAGACGTAGCTTTAATAAAAGCATTCAGCTTACGCCTGAAAGATATCTGCTTATACCAGGTCGTCTTGATGCCAGACTCTAGCCCAACCGACATTGACCTGGAATAACAAAGCTACTTACCACACCCAACCAAAGCATTTACTAGTCTTAGTATAGGCGATAGAAAAGACACCATCGGAGCGATAGAGATCACGTACCGTAAGGGAAAGATGAAATAAAAATGAAACAAGCAAAGCTAAAAACAGCAAAGATCAACCCTTGTACCTTTTGCATCATGGTCTAGCAAGAAAAACCAAGCAAAATGAATTTTAGTTTGCCACCCCGAAACCCAAGCGAGCTACTTACGAGCAGCTATGTTGAGCGAACCCGTCTCTGTTGCAAAAGAGTGGGATGACTTGTTAGTAGAGGTGAAAAGCCAATCGAGCTGAGTGATAGCTGGTTGCCTGTGAAACGAATCTTAGTTCATTCTTAATTCTCCTCCAAGGAATCCTACAAACCCTAATGAAGCGAATTAAGGACTAATTAAAGGGGGTACAGCTCCTTTAAAAAAGAACACAATCTCCACGAGCGGATAAATATACATACCTAAATCTTACTGTGGGCCCTCAAGCAGCCACCAACAAAGAGTGCGTTAAAGCTCTACAACTCAAAAATATGTAAACTCTATGACTCCCTCCCCATTAACAGGCTAACCTATGCCAATAGGAGAATTAATGCTAGAATGAGTAACCTGGGATCACCCCCTCTACGACGCAAGCTTACATCAGTACATTATTAACAAATACCCAATATACGATAAATCCAACAAGCACAGTATTAAACAACTTGTTAACCCGACAGAGGAGCGTCCACTAAGAAAGATTAAAACCTGTAAAAGGAACTAGGCAAAACATCAAGGCCCGACTGTTTACCAAAAACATAGCCTTCAGCAAACCACAAACAAGTATTGAAGGTGATGCCTGCCCGGTGACCCAGTGTTAAACGGCCGCGGTATCCTAACCGTGCAAAGGTAGCGCAATCAATTGTCCCATAAATCGAGACTTGTATGAATGGCTAAACGAGGTCTTAACTGTCTCTTACAGGCAATCGGTGAAATTGATCTCCCTGTGCAAAAGCAGGGATAGCTTCACAAGACGAGAAGACCCTGTGGAACTTTAAAACCAGCGACCACCCTAAAATGCATTCACACCCACAGGGTTCACAACTATTAGGCTATGGTCCGCGTTTTTCGGTTGGGGCGACCTTGGAGAAAAACAAATCCTCCAAAAATTGGACCATCCCTCCAGACTAAGAGCAACTACTCAACGTGCTAATAGCAACCAGATCCAATATAATTGATCAATGGACCAAGCTACCCCAGGGATAACAGCGCAATCTCCCCCAAGAGTCCATATCGACAGGGAGGTTTACGACCTCGATGTTGGATCAGGACATCCTAGTGGTGCAGCCGCTACTAAGGGCTCGTTTGTTCAACGATTAACAGTCCTACGTGATCTGAGTTCAGACCGGAGTAATCCAGGTCGGTTTCTATCTGTGACGAGCTCTTCCCAGTACGAAAGGATAGGAAAAGCAAGGCCAATACCACAAGCAAGCCTTCGCCTTAAGTAATGAAACCAACTAAATTACGAAAGGCTCTCACACCACATCACATCCTAGAAAAGGACCAGCTAGCGTGGCAGAGCTCGGCAAATGCAAAAGGCTTAAGTCCTTTAACTCAGAGGTTCAAATCCTCTCCCTAGCTTAACTTTAACCGCCCCATGACCATCATCCCCCTACTAACCAACCTCATTATAGCCCTTTCCTATGCCCTCCCAATCCTCATTGCAGTAGCCTTCCTCACACTAGTAGAACGTAAAATTTTAAGCTATATACAAAGCCGCAAAGGTCCTAACATCGTCGGCCCATTTGGCCTACTACAACCATTAGCAGACGGTGTAAAACTATTTATTAAAGAACCAATTCGCCCATCAACATCCTCCCCAATCCTCTTCCTTGCAACCCCAATACTAGCCCTCCTCCTTGCCATTTCAATCTGAACACCCCTACCTTTACCATTTTCCCTTGCAGACCTCAATCTAGGCCTACTCTTCCTTCTAGCTATATCAAGTCTAGCAGTCTACTCTATTCTATGATCAGGATGGGCCTCTAACTCAAAATACGCCTTAATCGGCGCTTTACGAGCCGTGGCCCAAACCATTTCATATGAAGTAACTCTAGCAATAATCTTGTTATCTATTATTCTACTAAGCGGCAATTACACTCTTAGTACTCTTGCAATCACCCAAGAACCACTTTACCTCGTATTTTCCTGCTGACCACTTGCCATAATATGATACGTTTCTACACTTGCTGAGACAAATCGCGCCCCATTTGACCTAACAGAAGGAGAATCAGAGCTTGTTTCCGGCTTTAACGTCGAGTACGCAGCAGGACCTTTCGCCCTCTTCTTCCTGGCTGAGTACGCCAACATCATACTCATAAATATACTAACTGTCATTCTCTTCTTTAACCCTAGCCTCCTTAACCCTCCCCAAGAGCTATTTCCCATAATCTTAGCCACAAAAGTCCTCCTTCTATCAGCAGGTTTCCTGTGAATTCGAGCCTCCTATCCTCGATTCCGATACGACCAACTAATACACCTCTTATGAAAAAACTTCCTCCCACTCACATTAGCCCTATGCCTATGACATATTAGCCTGCCTATCTGTTATGCAGGCCTTCCACCTTACCTTTAAACCACCCGGAAATGTGCCTGAATACTAAGGGTCACTATGATAAAGTGAACATAGAGGTACACCAACCCTCTCATTTCCTTCCCCATTAGAAAAGTAGGAATTGAACCTACACAAGAGAGATCAAAACCCTCTATAC